CCAATGTGAGTAGGATCACTTAGCCATGCTTCATAATTGGAAAAACGGGCACCATGAAAGTACATGCCACTCAACCAAAGAAAGATAATGGAGAGTTGCCCGAAATGAGCACTAAAGACTTTTCGAGAGATCTCCTCCAAATCACCCGTATGACTATCGAAATCGTGAGCATCAGCATGTAGGTTCCAGATCCAAGTGGTAGTATCAGGGCCCTTAGCTAGTGTTCTTGAGAAATGGCCGGGTCTGGCCCATTCTTCAAAAGATGTTTTTACAGGATCCCTATCCACAACAATTTTTACTTCTGGTTCCGGCGAACGAATAATCATTAAGTCCTCCTCTTTCCGGACAAGACATACAAAGAGACCCGCCAACTGTCTTTTTAGTGAATCTTTGAAAGATAGATTTTGAAAGATAGATATTATGATTAGTTCTTTTCTTTACTATCTACCGTTCTTCTATTTTTTTTAGTTATTCACTGGAGCAATTATATATTGAAGTCAATCCGAGGCAAGTGTTCGGATCTATTATGACATAAAGATTAGGTGCCTAACGGACACTCTTTGCCTTGAAAAACAAGTATTTCCCGACGTAAGAAAAAAAAAATATTTTTGAAATTTAAGAAACTGGTGTATTTTTTTTGAAGGTATAAGCTCCTCTATACATCTACTTTCCTTGAGCATAATATAGGGTTTTTATTTTATTCTAAATTCCAAGATAACTCATTAGAATTATTAATAAGACAGTCCTGATATATTAGCAATATTTATATTGCCACTATTTTTTCTTTTTATTCACTTTATTACTTCTATTCTAGACCCTATCCCTATGGTTTATCCTTATGAAATATCATATAAAATAGAAGGTAGAAGAAAGGGATATAATGAAATTCTTGATTCGATCTTACGACCTAATTTATTTGATTAATGGATGAACAACCAAACCACCCATTTTATGAAAAATAAGGAGCGTGCTCTTATTCAAATTCAAAGCGCTTCGTAATCTTCAACCAGTTCTGTGCTTCAATATAATTTCCCGGAGTAAGCGCTATAGCTTGTTTCCAATACTCAGCAGCTTGATCAAACCAAGCTTCTGCAATTTCCGAATCACCCTGTAGAATGGCCTGCTCTCCTCGGTCGGAATAGGCAGTTCCTTCCCTTAGAACCGTACTTGAGAGTTTCCTACCTCATACGGCTCATAAATTGCTATCTTAATTTCCCCTATCTTAACTGAATTCGATTTCTCAAAAATCGATCGAATTTTTTGGGGGGTTAAGCAGAAGAAGTTAATTACCTAAGTTTCAAACCCTAATTTTTATCCATAATCAGTTTGATCTTTTTTCCCACCTTCAGAAGAATGAAGCATAGATAGATCTAGAGCCTTCGTTCGAATTTTCTGAAAGGTAACTATCCCGGTTTCATATATGAAATCTCTATAGAATCCTTGAAAAAGACTTTTTTCCATAAGAAAGAAAAAAGAACTTACTATCTTTGGGATCTGATACTACACCGCTGCTTAATCCCTTAGTGGATCGGCTCTATTACATAAGCGGATTCCTAAATTTGACCCCATATCATGGGATAAGATAAGTAAGCAGTTTTTTTTAGTTGTATCGACCCAGTCGCTCACTAATTGATCTTTACGGTGCTTTACCTATCAATTTGAGAACTTTATCCATAGAGTAGTAGTATAGGCGATACTTTCTTCCTTTTTTGATTCTCTTGAAGTGTCCTTCCTTCCTACAGCTGATAGGGAAAAATCGTTGTTTTTACGATCCCTATGTAGAAAGCCCTTTTTTTTTCTAGTATTTACTAGAAAATTTGATCCTCTATTTTTTTCTTTCTATAGTGGAGATAGTCGCACGTAATGACAGATCACGGCCATATTATTAAAAGCTTGCGGTAAGAAAGGGTTTCGTTCTAGTGCCCGGAAATAATATTCCAAAGCCTTTGTATGCTCTCCATTGCTTGTGTGTATAAGTCCTATGTTATAGAGTATATAACTTCGATCATAGGGGTCGATTTCTAGTCGCGTAGCTTCATAATAATTTTGCAAAGCTTCCGCATAATTTCCTTCGGATTGAGCCAACATCCGTTACGGTCGTTCATTCTATTCAAAAAATCTCCGTTCCAAAACCGTACATGAGGTTTTCATCTCATACGGCTCCTCCCTTCTGTACATAGTACTAAGCGAAATAATCTATAGAATCAAAATAGAATTAGTCCCGTCTCATTATGAATCGAAAGGGGCTGGTATTTTTCCAAGAAATCTCTAGCCAACCTTCTCGCAAGAGGTTTTTCTTAACACCAATGAATTTTATTAATGCTAGAAAAAAACAATAGCTCCAAGAATTTATTTGTTCTCAACGCCCCCTATTTAGAGGAATTAGCCACTTCAACGATCTTTGATGGTTATAGGGGTATCCAAAGTACAAACCTGATGGTTGTTTGTTATCCCAACCATTCTTCCCAACCCTGATATGGATCAGGAAAGGGTTAATTTATAACAAAGTTTTTCTCTTGTTGATTCCTTTCCTATTTCTAGGTGTAGTGCTTTTCTCCTCTATGCTGCCTACTGGTACTAATAGAGTAGAGTTGGCCTGTAATCCATAACCTATCCTGTAGGTATAACCTTTCGCTCAATACTCAAATCTATAATTGAAGCATCTGAGGCCGCATCAATCGAGGATACACGACAGAAGGAATTGTTAGTTCACCTCACCTTCCCGAAGCGTGGGTTTGCTTTACTAATATTGTTCTCTCTATGTGAACCCCCTCTCTTTCTCGGAAGACTAAGGTGTAGGTAGGGCTAAAAAAAACAAAAAAAAGCGTCAAATCGCACCATCTCTATAATAAGTAAATGCCTTTTTTTCTCCTGAGGTTGTCGGAATTATTCGCAATAAAATATTGGCTACAATTGAGAAGGTCTTATCAATGAAATTTCCATTTGCGCGGGATCTAGGCATAATTCCCAACCCATTCTATATAGAATTGTTTTCATTCCTTCACAAAATAACATAAAAACAAACACATTCGATTCTTATAAATCGATCCATCCCTATGCTCTAAATCCATATGCTTTAAATGGATAAGAGAGATATGGATTTTCCGCGCAGCTCAAATTGTATCCTTTTTATTCTGCTTGGACAAGAGCAGATATGAAATATTTGACTAAGACTGGATTTCATTCCACTTTCCTATTTCTCAACAATAACTTCTCTCATCAGCTATTTCGTGTTTGCAAAGTCATTAATTGTCTCATACCCTATTTTGGATTTCAATAGTATGGCGTAGCGTACCTTATGCAAACAGAATTCTAAGGTTTCTTTATTTTATTATGCAATAAGAAGAAAAGAAGAATTCTTCCATTCTCTTGCGGGAAAACCCAAACTAAAACTTTTATAGGGAGCGCAATTCCTGGTAAAAAAAACCTAGGATCCTTCCACTTACAGCAAAAGTAATTTTGCCAATAGAACTATGGAACCCCCGAGCGGTTGCGGTTGTACCTGTACTGCAGGAATAAGAAAACTCGCTATTCACTCAGTTTATTTTCCATAATAAGATTATTGTAGGAGAGATGGCCGAGCGGTTGAAGGCGTAGCATTGGAACTGCTATGTAGACTTTTGTTTACCGAGGGTTCGAATCCCTCTCTTTCCGTTTTTCTTAATTTATCAACGTTAACGAGCACAATGTAACAAATCAAATAACAATTTATTCCAGCAATAATATCTTATTTAATAGAAATTTTCTATAGCAAATTACTGTCGGATGTAAAATATACATATAGGAAAAAAAAGATCCTAGGGTTAATCCATTTTTGCTAGTTGAGTGGGAAAATACGAATTAGTGGTCTTACGAATTAGTGGTCTTAGGTCGAGTTAGTTCGGGGGAAAGGTAAGGGGAAGAAAATTCTATGAACCTTTCTTTTTTTCGTTAAGTTCAAGTCTGACGAGAGTAATATTCTACAACTAACAACTCATTTATTTTGAGACCAACCCACTTCCTATCTAGAATTTTATTTACTAGTCCTTTATATTCTAATGTGTCAATCGTCAAATGCTTTGGCAATTTCCCTGGGTCAGATGAAGCAATATAATTTTGAACCAGACCTTTTGATCTTTGGTTATCTTTCGTAGTAATAATATCTCGGGGTTTGCAACGAAAACTCGGTATATTGACTATACGACCATTAACTAAAATATGTCTATGGTTTACTAATTGGCGGGCCCCAGGAATGGTTGAGGCCATACCCAATCGAAAAAGGATATTATCCAAACGCATTTCAAGTAATTGTAGTAAAACCAGGCCTGTTGACCTTTTTGCTTTTCCAGCGATATGTACATATCTAAGTAATTGTCGTTCTGTCAGACCATAATGAAAACGCAATTTCTGTTTTTCTTGAAGACGAATACGATATTGCTCCTTTTTACCAGAATGGAATTTTTTTTTCAGATTACTTCCGGATTTAGGTGTTTTTCTAGTGAGTCCTGGTAAAGCTCCCAGACGGCGTATTTTTTTTAAACGAGGTCCTCGATAACGGGACATGAAGACTCCTTTTTTATTTTATTGAAATTTCATTTTACACAATTAATTTCATTGTATTTACATTACAGAATACATCGAAATTAAAACTGAATTAAACTACAGGATAAACAGAGTAAAATCAACTAAAGTACCACAAAAAATCGAATTTCATCAAAATCTGTATTTTTTGTATATATATTATTTATTTTATTGTTTTGTATCTAGCAAAATAGTAAGGTAGAAAACATAAAAGATCCTGGATTCTCCATTTAATTCGGAAAAAAAAGATATTTTTGTTCGTAGAACATCGATAGAGAAAAAAAGCCGACTATCGGATTTGAACCGATGACCCTCGCATTACAAATGCGATGCTCTAACCTCTGAGCTAAGTGGGCTTACATAGCAGAAATAGTGTAACAAATAGAAATAGGTATAGTATAGGAAATCCGTAAAATCTCAGATCTTAGTTATTAATCTTAGCTATTAACTAGATTCTAAATTTTAAGTTCTACTTATCTTATAAAAAAAACTAAAACTTCTTAAAGATAAAGTTACCTTGATAGGCTTAACTAGAAGATATCTTTAAATAAAATTCAAAAATTTATTGAATTTTATTTTTATTTCTCTAATTCGCAAATCCATTTTTCTATATAGAATAGAATTGATTCCTATTTCTATAATGGAATTGGATTTCAGATATTTTCAATTTGATATGGCTCCGACGAATAATCTAATACATAGAAAAGAATAATATATATGAAAGATATAATAAAGAGAAAATACGACTTTATTGGCATTTTAATTCGATCATTATCGACTTTTTTTTGAGATATTTTTTTATTTGTTAATAATTTGAGAATTCCTATTTCACTAAGGGGAACATAGAGTGATAGCAAATAAAATAGCTAATTCTGATTAGAAAAAAAAAGAATAAATATCAAGCGTTATAGTATGATTTCAAATACTATAAAAAAGTAATACAGGAGGGGGGGGGAGAGAAAAACTTTGGAATATATTGATTCGGATTGAATTGGAAATACCTCAACGATACAATCAATTCAATTCTGAATTGCAATAAGCAAGTGGGGTCTCTCAAATAGAGTAGAACTGCTAGACTACGTCGAGTGATGAATTCAATAGATTCAAAAAAAAACTAAGAGATGGATGAAATTACACAAGGAATCCTTGTCTCAAAGAAGAGGAAAATGGGGATATGGCGAAATCGGTAGACGCTACGGACTTGATTGTATTGAGCCTTGGTATGGAAACCTGCTAAGTGGTAACTTCCAAATTCAGAGAAACCCTGGAATTAAAAAAGGGCAATCCTGAGCCAAATCCGTGTTTTGAGAAAACCAGGAGGTTCTCGAACTAGAATACAAAGGAAAAGGATAGGTGCAGAGACTCAATGGAAGCTGTTCTAACGAATCGAGTTAATTACGTTGTGTTGTTAGTGGAACTCCTTCTAAATTTGAAGGAAGGGCTTTATACATCTAATAAAGTGGATTAATCGGACGAGGACAAAGAGAGAGTCCCATTCTACATGTCAATACTGACAACAATGAAATTTCTAGTAAAAGGAAAATCCGTCGACTTTATAAGTCGTGAGGGTTCAAGTCCCTCTATCCCCAAACCCTCTTTTATTCGCTAACTATAGTATTTATCCTCTTTTTTCCTTTTTATCAATTTAAGATTCATTAGCTTTCTCATTCTACCCTTTCCCAAAGGAGTGCGAAGAGAACTCAATGGATCTTATCCTAGAATAGATTTCTTTTTTATTCGAGTATCGGGAAGGAATCCCGGTTATTAACTCTATTTTTAAGTATTATTAAGTAAGCCATATACAATAAGTAAGCCATATACAATGCGTAGGACTACCTCCCCCCATTTTCAAATTTGAAATTTGAAATAGTTTATTTAATTGATTTTTTAATCCCTTTAATTGACATAGATACAAATCCTCTACTAGGATGATGCACAAGAAAAGGTCAGGATAGCTCAGTTGGTAGAGCAGAGGACTGAAAATCCTCGTGTCACCAGTTCAAATCTGGTTCCTGGCAGAGAAAAAAAAGATCTACCGAATAGGTATTGATACAAATACCTTGAGATGGGTTGGGATACATATTCGTTCATAATATAAATAGAGTATAGTATGATTTATTCATCTAAGTGGATAAGTCTATAATCTAGAAGCACTTCTTTTTCTTTTTAGAAATGGTAAAAATTTAATATATCTTTTCTTTATGGTACAGAAGGAGGTGAGATTAGGCTCCCCTTTATTTTTTTTTCATTTCTTAATTTTGTATTCTGCTATTCCGATGAATCTTTTTTTAGTCTTGTTTATCTTATCTTACTTTCCTAGTTGTGCTAAGTCATGCGCGCGATACAAAGTTCGGGGTAGAGAACTTCTTTGAATCATCCTATTTTTCTGTTTATTCTGAAGAAAATTAATATCTGATTTTCAAAATAGGGAATCGAAATAAAACCCTTTTTTTGCTCAGTCTATCTGGACTGCTTTTGTATAATAGGAATTAATTAGAAATAGGTATTCGGTTTGATCTAGGAAGAGAACGTAAAAATATTCCTTGACTTGAATAAAATCTAGAGTTGTGTTGTATAAGTGAGCATGAATTTCTTATCATTCAATGAGCATCTTGTATTTCATAAAAATTGGGGGTTATATAGTCCTTACGTAAGGGCCAGCCTATCCAACTTTCAGGCATTAGGATACGTTTAAGGCGCGGATGATTATCATAAGAGATTCCCACCATATCATAAGACTCGCGTTCTTGAAAATCGGCACTTCTCCAAATCCAGAAGACAGACGGAATTCTAGGATTATCCTTTTGGGCAAAGACTTTTATGCAGACTTCTTCTGGATTATCTATGCCATACTGTATTCTCGTAAGATGATACACGCTAGCTAAAGATCCACCGGGTGCTACATCATAAGCACATTGTGAGCGTAAATAATTGTAACCA